ATACATAACCAAAGAATGGAAAAGATTCTTCAAGAGTTTCGGGTCCCAGAAGCGCGTGATAAATGCCACCAAAGCCCAAGACTGCGGAGGAAATTAGGTGAAGTACTCCAGATACAAAGTATGGAAAAGTATCTAGAACTTCTCCCCCCGGCCCTACTCCCCAACCTAGAGTAGCTAAGTGCGGAAGTAAAATCAACCCTTGTTCATACATGGGCTTTTCTGGTACGAAATGGGCTACTTCAAATAAGTTCATTGCCCCGGCCCAGAATACGATTAATCCGGCATGGGCTACGTGAGCTCCAAGTAGTTTACCGGACAAATTGATAAGTCTGGCATTCCCAGCCCACCAAGCAAAGCCGGTGGTTTCTTGGTCACGACCAGCTAAAACAAAAGTTCCATTAAAGAGCGTTTCCACGTGGTAGAACCTCCTCAGGGAATATAAGATTTTCATGAGGCTGATCCTGAGCTGCCATCCACGCACGAATACCCTCGTTTAAAAGAATATTTTTGGTGTAGAAAGTCTCAAATTCAGGATCTTCCGCTGCACGGATTTCCTGGGAAACAAAGTCATAGGCACGTAGGTTCAAAGCCAGGCCAACTACTCCAATAGCACTCATCCATAAACCGGTGACGGGTACAAATAGCATAAAGAAATGTAACCAACGTTTATTGGAAAAAGCAACACCAAAGATTTGAGACCAAAAGCGGTTAGCAGTGACCATTGAATAAGTTTCTTCTGCTTGAGTTGGGTTAAAAGCTCGGAAGGTATTTGCACCATCACCATCTTCGAATAGAGTGTTTTCTACGGTAGCCCCATGAATAGCGCATAGTAGAGCCGCGCCTAATACTCCGGCAACTCCCATCATATGAAATGGGTTCAACGTCCAATTATGAAATCCTTGGAAGAAAAGGATGAATCGAAATATAGCTGCTACGCCAAAACTCGGCGCAAAGAACCAACCGGATTGTCCGAGTGGATAAATAAGGAATACGGAAACAAAAACAGCGATTGGACCAGAGAATGAAATTGCATTATAAGGCCGCAATTGAACAGACCGAGCAAGTTCAAATTGACGTAACATAAAACCTATTAGTGCAAAAGCCCCATGGAGAGCGACAAAAGTCCACAGACCACCTAATTGACACCAACGAGTAAAATCCCCTTGTGCTTCCGGGCCCCATAGTAGCAACAAAGAGTGTGCTAAACTATTGGCAGGAGTGGAAACCGCCGCGGTTAAGAAATTGCAACCTTCTAAATAGGAACTTGCTAATCCATGGGTATACCAAGAAGTTACAAAAGTGGTCCCTGTAAACCAACCCCCTAAAGCGAAATAAGCACAAGGAAAGAGCAATAGGCCGGACCATCCTACAAAAACGAAACGGTCCCTTCGTAACCAGTCGTCCATAATATCAAATAAATCATTTTCTTCTTTAGTAACTCTACCAAGGGCTATAGTCATAGTGATCCTCCTATTCAATTACTTCAACCATTTCCGAGCACCTCATATTACTTCCAAGGCATATGATAGTTTGATTATCCATGGACGATTTCTTTCTCGTTCAATGCCTTTTTTCAATGGTCTCGAAGATAGAAATTTTGTGTTTTTATCTATGGGGTTACAATCGAGGTTTTGGTAAATCCATGAATTTCATTCGATTAATTTTTATTATACTATTAATTTTTATTATACTTTTTATTATACTATAAAAGGAATAAACATTTGAATTCAGCATTATTCCATGAAAAGAAATATTATATTAAAGGAAAAACCTCTTTCCTACTTCGTTCTCTATTGGATGGGTGGAAGAACAAAAATAGGATTCTGAAAAATAAAAGAAAGATAAAGAAAAATTGACTTTCGAAACCCATTTTTATGTGTAACGGAAAAGAGTTGTGATTTCTTCTTATTCCTATAGAACGTCTAGTAACAAGAATATGAAATCATAATTATAGTGAAAAATTCTTGCCTTGTGCGATCTAAGTCTAAGAAAATAAAAAAATCTGTTTATACAACAATTTCATCCACATCTAACTTATATATCAGAATAGCAGATAGAGGCATCATTCAAGGAGTCAGGTCTACTTACTTTATCTTTTTTTCCAATTTTATGTTTTATGGTGGGTTTGATAAGAACCCTTTTTTGTTTTGTTGATAAATAATCGAACAAAAAAAATTATAACCCACTTTTATTCTAATAAGCCCTATATGAAAATGCCCGCGGAAGATAAAATATATCTGATTCTCTCTCTCAGCCTATATCGAATTTTAGAAATAAAAAAAGAATTTTCTTCTTTTTTTTATTAACATTAAGAAAAAAGAATATAACAAAAATGGAATTGGCAATATAATTTTTATGCACTTTTGAAATGAAAAAAAAAAGAAGGATTTTGTGCAATCGTTATTTCTTGCTTCTGTCATATCACGAAAACCTTTCGATTTGGAACGGGGAGAGATGGCTGAGTGGACTAAAGCGGCGGATTGCTAATCCGTTGTACAATTTTTTTGTACCGAGGGTTCGAATCCCTCTCTTTCCGTCCCCTCGGATCATTTGGGACTTTCGAATTGTAAGGAATTCTGACCCCCGTATTTTCTCATAGATAAATGTACGAAATAAATCCGATTTGTAAGAAAAAATCCCAAAAAATGTGGGATTTTTACTCCTCACGCCCAGGATTACGTCCTGGGTCATTAGATAAGAATCCAAAGATAAATAGGGAAACAAAGAATATCACTACTGTATAAACAAAAAGTTTGAGAGTAAGCATTACATAATCTCCAAGATTTTTTTTAAGAAATAGATTACCTGTTTTTCCTTACCACACGGATCCACTAGGAGGTTTTTTTATTTTGACACCTAAAAATGCAAAAATAAATTATAAAAAAATTGCAAGAATTTCTTTATAATAAGCAGTCTTATCAGTATCAAAATTAGGTATTGTTTGGGTACCTAAAGGTACCTGCTCAACGTAGGTGCAGGGGGTAGAAAGGCTGATCCAAATTTTTTGCTGCAGCTATACATTCAATGGGGAAGAATTTGAATTTTAGAATCGAAGATTCATAATATAAGACTTTTTGGTTCTTATCCATTTTGAAATTTTTTTGGAATTAATACATTATTCAATTTGGCAGACAGAATAGTAAAGGTTTCATCGAAAACTTACAGCAGCTTGCCAAACAAACGCTAATAGAAAAAAGAGTAGAGGTATGACAGGCATAAAATCCACGATTGGGTTGAAAATGGCATAAGCTTCGGGTAATTTGGCGAAGAAAAAACTAGTAGGATTCGGATAAAGAATAGAATTAAAACAGATATAGGTTAAACTAAGTATATTAGGCATAACAAGCATTTCGTTCTTGTAGAGTAGATAATTAGATTTTGATTGAGTTATTTTTCTAAGGGAAAAAGGAAAAGAAAAGGTGATTCAAAATTCTTTTTTCTTCGGACTTTCCCAAACACAAAATACCTCCTTGTATTCGCATTCTCAAACGAGAATGGAAGAAATTCAACTTTCATATAATATCTTAATAGAATTCTATGTAATGATCAATGCATTTTTTTGATTCTATATTATCCGCATGTCTAGAATCCTAGCAAGAAAATATCCCTCATTTTTTAGGTAATTGAAGTGGGATTGACGAATAATATATAAAAATAATACTGTTTATTAGTGTCGCATAAAATGAAATGGGGCGTGGCCAAGTGGTAAGGCAGCGGGTTTTGGTCCCGTTACTCGGAGGTTCGAATCCTTCCGTCCCAGATTCGTTTCTGATGAAACGAAAGATAGACTCATATTGTGCCCTGCACGACACAAAAGTTTCTTTTTATTAAAGAGAATAATTATCGCTTATCAACTCTTAAATTAGATGCATTTTGAAGCATTTATTTTCTTTCTCAGAAAACAAAATCAAGTGTCAAGTCCAGTCAAATTGAATATCTTTATTTTCATGAAAAATTTGGGTCTATCAGGCACATTCAGAACACGCTCCTGCTACTCATTACTCTTACTCAATATGTGTTTTGAATATGTGTTTTGCAATTTGAACTTTTTAGATAAACCTTAAAACTGCCAATCTTTTCATTAGCATAGCTTATTTGTTGGAGATAGAGTGGCTTTTTCTCATTTCAGGATTGATCATCTTCAGTTCTCGGTTGAGGATGGAAATTCAATAATAAAAAAGTCTTAAGCAAACTATTTTATTCCTCTTTTTCAAACTATGTTTCATTCATATGATAGAATATGGGCTTAAATAAATTGGATCTTTGCAGAGTCTTTCCTGATAAATACTTCTTTTTTTTTTCCATATTTTTCCATAGATAGCAAGTTTGAATTAGTATACAAAACCAATGACTATTCATGATTCCATCTATATTGGATCAATTCTCAATACCGCTTTGCAATGAAATTAGAGGAATGTTATGGTAAAACTTCGTTTAAAACGATGTGGTAGAAAGCAACGTGCGACTTGAAGGACATGATCAATTGTGGATTTTGCTATCCATCATTTTCCATAGTAATGAAAATGCTCTTGGCTCGACATAGTCTGTTCTATTCATTCCGAACGGAATTTCCGCTGGGTTCTTTGTAAGTAAATAGTACACGATGGAGCTCGAGAAGACAGAATTTTTTTATCAAGGGAAAGAATCTAGGGTTAGTAAAAACAAATAAATTAGGCCAACTTTGTAAGTCTATCCTTAATATAGAAAATAGAAATCGAAAGGTTAAAATAAGAAAAAAGTCCAATTTTGAAAGATTGGAATGGAAGACTTTTTTGATTAAAAGTCTATCAGAATCGATCGTTCATATTCGATTTCTATAGAAGAGGAAAATGTTTTATCGAAGGAAATAATAAAAAAAGAAAGAGTGTGTTGCTACTCTTTTGAAAGAAAAAAGAATAAGAATTCCCGAAGTAATGTCTAAACCCAAGGATTTCACAAATTAAAGATAAAGGATTCCGGAACAAGTAAACACGATTTTCAACCGTCTCGACAATAGAATTAGATCAAAATAAAAGTAAATTTGTTCGAGATGAGATAAAGAAAAGAGTTTAGAGACGACTCAAAAAATTCGAAGGATTTTGCTTTTGAAGTCTGTCAGTCAAAATTAGCCAACTTGAGTCATGAGTATAAATGAAATTTGTTTTTTCTTTTCTTTAAGGAAATTAGTGCAAGTCGTAGTCTAATTTCTATTTGCTTGTATTATAGACAGAAATTCAAATCATTTTCTCGAGCCGTATGAGGAGAAAACCTCCTATACGTTTCTAGGGGGGGGGCATTGTTTATCTACATCTATCCCAATAAGCTGTCTATCGAATCGTTGCAATTGATGTTCGATCTCGAAGAGAAGGAAGAGATCTTCGAAAAGTGGGTTTTTATGATCCAATAAAAAATCAAACTTGTTTAAATGTTCCAGCTATTCTCTATTTCCTTGAAAAGGGTGCTCAGCCTACAAGAACTGTTTATGATATTTTAAGGAAGGCGGAATTCTTTAAAGATAAAGAAAAAACTTTGAGTTAATTGAAGAACTAAATGAAGAACTAAATAAATAAAAAAGTAGGAGAGGGTCACTACTACCCCTTAATTATTTAGACACAATTTGCTCCTTTTTTAGTCCTTTTTTTGCTGCATTTATGTTGTGCCAATCCAACAAAAGTCCTTTTTTTATTTCTTTTTTGTATCTAATTGGTTTTCTTACCATTGTATTTCCATTGACAAAGGTCTATTGAACAAATAGAATTTGTAGATAGATAGGTCTCTTTACCGTCACTCCATATCGGGTATTTCTCTCTACACTTCGCCCAAATGATGGGGTTACCCCCCTTGCATGTACTCTTATACAAGACTTAATTTATTTTTTTAAATAAAAATTGTGATTGGTGCTGCTCCTTTTTTAACCTTAGTTAAATTTAACGGGATCCATTTATTTTGGTATTTGAGTGTTTTTAATGGGTTATAATTTTTTTTTTCTTTTGATGTCTTGCTAATTCAACGTTTTGACAGGGGCGTCCGGTGTAATTCCATCGATTTTTGGATTTCGATCGTATCTAAGATCCTTTTTTATCTGGGTTGCTAACTCAATGGTAGAGTACTCGGCTTTTAAGTGCGACTATGATCTTTTACACATTTGGATGAAGTAACAAATTCGTCCAGACTCTTGGTAGAGTCTAGAAGACCACGACTGATCCTCAAAGGTAATGAATGGAAAAAATAGCATGTCGTAATAAAATCAATTTCTTTTTTTTTTTTATAATAAATTCTGATTTTCTGGGTCTAGTGAATAAATGGATAGAGCTTGGCTCTAATTCTGGTAAAATTTAAAGCAAAGCAACGAGCTTAAGTTCTTAATTGGAATGATTCCCCGATCTAATTAGATGTTAAAAATGGATTAGTGCCTGATGCGGGGAAAGGTTGGGTTTTCCTATGAGTGGCCCCCCTTACTTTTTTTTAGAAATCCTAATTATTCTTGAATTTTGAATTGGAAGGGATGTTATGAATTGAATGTGTAAAAGAAACAGTATATTGATAAAGAGACTGTATTCCAAAGTCAAAAGAGCAATTGGCGTGCAAAAATAAAATATTTGTTCTTTTTTTTGTTTATTTAGAACAAACATAAACTAATTCGATAGAAAGGGAACAGAAAAACCCTATGGGTTAGACTTCCTTTCTTTCCAGAGTTTGTATTAAAAAATGCAACACCCTGTTCTGACCATATTGCACTATGTATCATCATTTGCTAAATAGAGAAATTTTTTTCTCTGATTCAAGTAAAAATACAAATGGAAAAATTTGAAGGGTATTCAGAAAAACAGAAATCTCGTCAACAAAACTTTGCCTTTCCACTTCTCTTTCAGGAATATATTTATGCATTTGCCCATGATTATGGATTAAATGGTTGCAAACCTGTGGAAATTTTTGGTTGTAATAACAAGAAATTTAGTTCACTACTTGTAAAACGTTTAATTATTCGAATGTATCAGCAGAATTTTTGGATTAATTCGGCCAATCATCCTAACCAAGATCTATTGTTGGATCGCAGTCATCTTTTTTATTCTGAGTTTTATTCTCAGATTCTATCTGAAGGGTTTGCGATCGTTGTAGAAATCCCATTCTCGCTAGGAGAACTTTCTTATCCGCAAGAAAAAGAAATACCAAAGTTTCAAAATTTACAATCTATTCATTCAATATTTCCCTTTTTAGAAGACAAATTTTTGCATTTACATTCTATATCACATCTAGAAATACCCTACCCTATCCATCTGGAAATATTAGTTCAATTCCTTGAATACCGGATCCAAGATGTTCCATCTTTGCATTTATTGCGATTCTTTCTTAACTATTATTCGAATTGGAATAGTCTTATTACTTCAATGAAATCTATTTTTCTTTTGAAAAAAGAAAATAAAAGACTATTTCAATTCCTATATAACTCTTATGTATCAGAATATGAATTTTTCTTGTTGTTTCTCCGTAAACAATCTTCTTGCTTACCATTAACATCTT